TTCCTACGGATTGGATCAAAAACAATTCTTGAATGAGGTATTCAACTCCAGGGATGAATCGAAAAAGAAATCTTTATTGGTTCTACCTCCTATTTTTTATGAAGAGAATGAATCTTTTTATCGAAGGATCAGAAAAAAATGGGCCCGGATCTCCTGCGGGAATGATACTCTGAATCATAGAACTATAATGAAATATACGATCAACCAACATTTATCGAATTTGAAACAGAGTCAGAAGAAATGGCTTGATCCTCTTATTTTTCTTTCTCGAACCGAGAGATCCATGAATTGGGATCCTAATGCATATAGATCCAAATGGTCTAATGGGAGCAAGAATTTCCAGGAACATTTGGAACATTTCATTTCTGAGCAGAAGAGCCTTCTTTTTCAAGTTCAAGTAGTGTTCGATCGATTACGTATACGTATTAATCAATATTCGATTGATTGGTCTGAAGTTATCAACAAAAAAGATTGGTCTGAAGTTATCGACAAAAAAGATTGGCCTAAGTCACTTCGTTTCTTCTTGTCCAAGTTTCGTCGCTTTTTGTCTAAGTCACTTCCTTTCTTCTTGGACAAGTTTCTTCGCTTTTTGTCTAAGTCACTTCCTTTTTTCTTTGTAAGTTTCGGAAATATCCCCATTCATGGGTCCGAGATCCATATCTATGGATTGAAAGGTCCGAATGATCAACTCTGCAATCAGCTGTTAGAACCAATAGGTCCTCAAATCGTTCATTTGAAAAAACGGAAACCCTTCTTATTGGATGATCATGATACTTGCCAAAATTCGAAATTGTTGTTCAATAAGATACCAAAGTGGAAGATTAACTCATTCCATACTAGAAATAATCGCAGGAAATCTTTTGATAACACGGATTCCTATTTCTCAACGGTATCCCACGATCGAGACAATTGGCTGAATCCCGTGAAACCATTTCATAGAAGTTCATTAATATCTGCTTTTTATAAAGCAAATCGACTTCGATTCTTGAAGAATCTCCATCACTTCTGCTTCGATTGTAACAAAAGATTCCCCTTTTATGTGGAATATGTGGAAAAGGCCCGTATCAAGAATTCTGATTTTACCTATAGGCAATTCCTCAATATCTTATTCATTGGCAACAAAAGATTTTCTTTGTGCGGCGGTAAAAAAAAACATGATTTTTTTGATAGAGATAGTATTTCACCAATCGAGTCACAGGTATCTAACATATTCATATCTAAAGATTTTCCACAAAGTGGTGACGAAAGGCATAACTTGTACAAATCTTTCCATTTTCCAATTCGATCCGATGATCCATTCGTTCGTAGAGCTATTTATTTGATCGCAGACGTTTTTGGAACACCTCCAATAGAGGGACAAATAGTCAATTTGGAAAGAACTTATTGTCAACCTCTTTCGGATATGAATCTATCTGATTCAGAAGGGAAGAACTTGCATCAGTATCTCCATTTCAATTCAAACATGGGTTTGACTCACACTTCATGTTCTGAGAAATCTTTCTCATCCGAAAAGAGGAAAAAAGCCGAAAAGAGGAAAAAACGGAGTCTTTGTCTAAAGAGATGGGTTGAAAAAGCGCGGATGTATAGAACCTTTCAACGAGAGAGCGCTCTTTCAATTCTCTCAAAAAAATGGAATCTACTCCAAATATATCTACCAGGGTTCTTTACTTTGACAGGGTACAAATATGTAAATTGGATAGTTTTAGATACCTTTTCAGACCTATTATCGATACTAATTAGAAGTACAAAAAAGTGGGTATCCATTTTTCGGGCATCCATTTATTATGAGATTATAGATGAGATTAGAGGTGCATTATGGCGAATTCTTCATAAAAAATTGTATCCTCGGAATCTGATAAGTAAGATTTCGAGTAAGTGTTTCTATAATCTTCTTCTGTCCGAAGCAATTATTCATCGAAATAATGAGTCACCATTGATATCGACACATCTGAGATCGCCAAATGTTCAAGAGTTATTCTGTTTAACCTTTTTGCTTCTTCTTGTTGCAGGATATCTCGTTTATACACATCTTTTCGTTTTTTCCCGAGCCTATAGTGAGTTCCAGACAGAGTTCGAAAAGATCCAATTTTTGATGATTCCATCATACAGAATTGAGTTGCAAAAACTTCTGGATAGGTATCCTCCATCTCAACTGCATTCTTTCGGGTTAAAGGATCTCTTTCTAGTTGCTCTGGAACAATTAGGAGATTTTCTAGAAGAAATACGGGCTTACGGGGTCAAATCAATATGGAAGAAATCAATATGGAAGAAGAGATTGAGGAATAGCAATCTCATCGATCTCATAAGTATCATGCCAGCAAATCCCATCAATCGAATCGCTTTTTCAAGAAATACGAGACATCTAAGTCATACAAGTAAAGAGATTTATTCATCGATAACAAAAAGAAAAAGGTTGAATGATTCTTTTTTTTATGATAAAATAGAATTCTTGATCGCGATCGAAGAGTTCATTGATGGGAAAGTAAGAGATTTCTTGGTTCAGCTCCCCACCTTAACCTTAACGAGAGAAAAGGGGATTGATCAAATTCTATTGAGTCTGACTCATAGTGATCGTTTAGCAAAGAATGACTCTGCTTATCAAATGGTTGAAGAGCCGGGAGAAATTTACTTACGATACTTAGTTGACATTCATAAAACGCATTTACTGAATTATAAGTTCAACACATCCTGTTTAGCAGAAAGACGGATATTCCTTGCTCATTCTCAGACAACCACTTATTCACAAACCCCGTGTGGGGCGAATCCTTTTTATTTCCCATCTCATGGAAAACCCTTTTCGCTCCGTTTAGACCTATCCCCCTCTAGCGGTGTTTTATTGATAGGTTCTATAGGAGTTGGACGATCCCATTTGGTCAAATACCTAGCAACAAGGTCCTATGTTCCTCTCATTACAATATTTCAGAACAAGAAAATAACGAGCACCCTTGCATTTTATGATGATCTTGACGATGACGAGGAAGATGAACTTGAAGATGAGGATTACGAGTATCTTGAGGATGGGATAGAGATTGATGATATTGAGGATAGTGACTATATTGAGGATAGTGACGATTTTGATCTGAGTGACTTTGCTAGGGAGATGCAGTTTACTATAGATGAGGATCTGCCCGATATATGTTATCTGGAGCCAGCTATTGTGCTGACGGAACTAGACCAATTATATTTTCGCGTTTACTTCGAATGTGCAAAAGCAATGTCTCCTTGCATAATATGGATTCCAGACATTCATGATCTGAGGAAGGAGGAGTGGAATTACTTATCCTGCGGTTTATTAGTGAACTTTATGTCTCAAAGAGATTCCACTAGAAATATTCTTGTTATTGCTTCGACTCATATTCCCCAAAAAGTGGATCCCGTTCTAATAGGTCCGAATAAATTCAATACATGCATTAAGGTGCGAAGGCTTCTTATTCCAGAACAACGAAAGCTTTTTTTCACTCTTTCATATACTAGGGGATTTCACTTGGAAAAGAAAATGTTCCATACTAATGGATCCTGGTCCATACCCCTGGGTTCCAATGTACGAAGTCTTGTAGCACTTACCAATGAGGTCCTATCGATTAGTATTGCACAGAAGAAATCCATTCTAGACAATAATCTGATTAAATTGGCTTTTGATAGACAAACTTGGGATTTTCGAGCCCAGGTAAGACCGGTTCCGGAGCATGGGATCATTTTCTATCAGATAGGAAGGGCTGTTGCACAAACAGTATTTCTAAATAATAGCCTCATAGATCCTATATCTATCTATGTGAAGCAAAATTTGTGTAAGGAATGGGATCCTTATTTGTACAAATGGTACTTCGAACTTGGAACGAGCATGAAGAGATTAACAATACTTCTTTATCTTTTGAGTTGTTCTGCCGGATCGGTTGCTCAAGGCCTTTGGTCTCTACCCGATGAAAAAAGTAGGATCGCTTATTATGAACTTGTTGAGAATGATTCTGAGCTAGTTCATGGCCTATTAGAAGTAGAAAGCGCTCTGGTGGGATCCTTACGGCCAGAAAAAGATTGCAGTGAGTTTGATAATGATCCAGTGACATTGCTCTTTCGGCCCGAACCAAGGAGTCCCTTCGATATGATGCAAAATGGATTGAGTTCTATCTTTGGTAAGAGATTTTTCTCTGACTCTGAAGAAAAAGAAGCAAAATACGAATTGCGGTTTGAAGGAGAGGCCGAAGAACTCGACCCGCAATACATAGTGGAGGAGTTATTCAATCACATAGTTTGGGCTCCTAGAATATGGCGCCCTTGGAACTTTCTATTTGATTGGATCGAAAGGCCCAATGAATCGGGATTTCCCTATTGGGCTGAGGACAAGCAGAGCAGTGAAGAGGCTGAGCTTGATGATGAAGAGGCTGAGTTTTATGGTTATATGCTTTATGATTCTGATGAAGAGGCTGAGCTTTATGATGAAGAGGGTGAGCTTCAAGAGCAAGAGGCTTGGCTTGAAGAGCAAGAGGATGTGTTTCAAGAAAAAAAGGATGTGTTTCAAAAGAAAAAAAAAGATGATGAGGATCGGTGGCTTGAAGAGCAAAAGAAGGAGCTAGCCGAAGAACACAAACGAGCCCAAGAAAACAAAAAAGACGAAGAAGCCAAAGAAGACGAAGCAGTTTCGGGGTTCTCGCAGAGTAGAGCCCTGTGGTACCCGATACGAGATAGATTTTCCATTTCCAAAGAAGAAGGCTTTTTTCGAGTAAACCGATTCCTTTGGGACCCTGGGGATCCGCTCTTTTTGCTACTCGAAGATGAGTCCTTTGTCGATGTATTTTCACATCGAGAATTCTTTGCAGATGAAAAGATGTCAAAGGAGCTTCTGATTCCCCACAGGGATCCTCCTACATCTGGCTATAAACGCTGGTTTAGCAATAATATGCAAGAAATCGAATTGTTGATTTCTCGCCAGAGATGGCTTAGACCCGCTAGTTCATTATCTAAATCTAATGGATCTTTCCGTTCTAATATTCTATACGAGAGTT